ATTCTATGGAATCATAACATAAAAGTGGGAAAGACTCTTCGGATCTAGTCATACCATTAGATTCTATTGACAATTCCAAAAAACTGTTCATAGTATGATAATACTATGATGATGATTATCATAGTATGATGACGGTCGGGTGGATATGCCCCTATCGTCTAGTGGTTCAGGACATCTCTCTTTCAAGGAGGCAGCGGGGATTCGACTTCCCCTGGGGGTAGGGAGGAAGTTGATCGTAGATTATCAATAAATCTAGAATTAATTCTTCCTGGGTCGATGCCCGAGCGGTTAATGGGGACGGACTGTAAATTCGTTGACGATATGTCTACGCTGGTTCAAATCCAGCTCGGCCCAATAATTCGTTGCTCCATGAATATGAAATAACCAATTTGTCCTCCAGAAACAGAAATGCCTGATCCGTAGAAATGAAGAGAAAGAGTCAATTTTTTCTCTATCCATGTTTTTCTCATTCGTTCTGATTTTTCTAACGATCTAGATTAATGATACTTAATCTTAATTAAGTATCATAAAAATAAAAATAGTTCTTTTTCTCATTGAAAAATTGATTATCCATTTTTTTGGCAATAAAATAACCACTCGTTACTAGTAATCCGTGTCGCTCTCACTATATTTCATATCCATGTGGATATTCAGTATATCATTCCTGTTTCTGTTACAACACAACGAATAGAATGTTCTTATAAAACTAGTAAGAATATGTATGCCATACACCTTGCTGGGATTGTAGTTCAATCGGTCAGAGCACCGCCCTGTCAAGGCGGAAGCTGCGGGTTCGAGCCCCGTCAGTCCCGAACTAGGATCCGATGAATTGATAAATTCATCTCTCCATTTTCTGTGAAAGGGGGGACAGATAGCAAGATCTAATCCCCAGCAGGGATCCTTATTTCTTTTGTTTTTCGTTTCGGATTTATCATCAGACAAGTACGGGAATTTCAATTTCTTTCACTAATACCGATTGATAAGGGGAGACATATGTAAGTTGGTACAATCGGTGGCATTACTATATTCAGTATTTTAATAGATACCATACTCGTCTGACTTTCTTTTTCAATTGTTCAAGAACAATGAAATGGAATAGAGTTCCCTTATTTTTACCGGGAATACATACACAAATTGTATTCGTTTATTGTACGATACACAATGAACTTAACATAATTACCTCGACTTTGTTTGTGTATCCTCAATTACTAATTGGAAACAATCTATCTATTCTCATGCAAATTGCACACTGAATTTTTGATGTATGCGTTCTAGTCTCAATCCAAGAAAGAAGAAGAGATACTATACTAATAAAATAAAAGATACTAATAAAATAAAAGACCAAGCAACGCCCCTTTTTAGTAAATTTGTTGGAATATTAGATCTTTTCCACTTAGCACCCGTCCTTTTTTCCATCTCACTTCTACTGTTTGGATCTGTGTGACCCATAGAATACCGGTCATATAATATCTCATAATTGTATGTATAAGTATAAGGAAAGAGAGTTGTATAAGGAAGACAAAGACAGTAGGTTATGGAAAAGAAAAAAAAGTGGAAAAAAGAATGAAAAATTCAATGGAATTCCTGATCCAATAAAGAATCCCATTTCGGATTTAGTATGGATAAAATAAAAGATTTTCTTATGTTATACTATTCAATTCTCGACGATGAATCGATTTGATAGATCAGATATTGTTATTCATAATATTGATCCGATTCAGTATCATCAGAATTCAATTCATCCCATTGAATTGACAGGAGTAAAATTTCTTATCTCTATGGGATTAGATCCCGAGTTATTGCGAAGTAAAAAAAAACAATGAGATTATGGAAGTCAATATTCTCGCATTTATTGCTACTGCACTGTTCATTCTAGTTCCTACTGCTTTTTTACTTATCATCTACGTAAAAACAGTCAGTCAAAATGATTAATTTAACTGAAACTTGGTTGGATTATTAGTTCTTATCAATGATTGAAGAAATAAAAGAAAGGGATTAAAACTCCAAGTTTTAAATGAAATGATTTGGTTGGAATCATAAGTATCCGAGATAGTGTGGTAGAAAGAACTATATATAATATAGTTCTTTCTACCGCACTAGATAGTATTGTATATTATTATCATATAAATTTATTATCATATAAATAGTATGATCATTAAATAGTATAATCATATAAATTTTATCATATAAAGTTGTATACAGATATGGTTTTATATAGATATAGATCAATTTACAATATGTATATGTATTAGATGTACATCTAATACATATACATCGAAATAGCAGTCTAATTCTATTTCTTTTTTTTTCGCTACATCTACTTGTATGGGTTTCGATCAATCCAAAATAATCCAAGGCCAACTCTTCTAATTCCTAGGCTTCTTATAACTTATAACTTAATATATGGATTTATATTAATAATTAGTTTTTTTTATATATATAATTAGATATAATTAGATTTATATATAATATATAATATATATTTATTTATATATAATAATTATTTATATATAATAAACTAAATATATATATATAAGTATAAGTATATATATATAAGTATAAGTCCCGAGATCCATCGAAAAATCAATGGAGGAAAAATAGTATAGGTATGGGCATATATTAACTATATAAAAAAAAAAAGAAAATAAAAATAAAAGAAAACGAAACCAAGGAATCTTTTTTTTTTTTTTTAGTTTCGCAAAACGATCAATTAAACGATTGATACAATTCGATCACTCAATCGATTATTCAATTAGTAGTACCCCTAGAGTCCACTTCTTCCCCATACTACGAGTGAGAGGGAAAATGTAAAGACTACCATTAAAGCAGCCCAAGTGAGACTTACTATATCCATGTGAATTATGTCTCCTATCTCTATGAAGGAATTATTTCATAATTGATTATTGATCAATAATCATAGTGGAATCAATGGTGCAGAGTCAAAAGAAAATAGGATTCTGACTTAAGGCTATTGATGGACTAATCCAATGAATCTACTCGTAACAAGTTCCTATATTATAAAATTTCTGGTAGAATCGGGAAGCATTAAGCACAAATACGATACACACACCTATTATTTGGAAATAGCAAAGGAATGCTCCTAATGGAACATGTAGAAATAGTAAGACCTATTGTTTGTTACCTTTCTTTCATAAGCAAAAGACGTCAAAATATACCATCAAGATAGATAACCATCTATCTGATACCTCTATTTTATTTGATCTAAGGCTTACGTCTTTCTTTCTGTGAAAGAATGGAATGGTAAGCCACCACCACCATTATTACATACATTCTTTTTTTTTTGTAATCCCCTACACGGGCAAAGAATTTTTTTTTTCAACTTTTCTTTTTACTCTATAAATAAGAGCCGCCCAACCATGTTGATTGAATGTTTGAGTACTCAAAGCCTCTCGTGAGTCTGGATACAAAGTATCTTCAGTCCTTTCCACAACTTCTAAATTGATTTCCCATCAGCCTATTCTATTCAATCTAATTCCAGACAGAGTCAGTAGACACTATTTTAGTATTTAGTATAGGTAGTGTAAGATAATTAGGAAGTCTTGATAGTCTTTCGTATAATCTCTTCTTCAATCCTAGGAGCAAAAATGGAGTGTCCTTTAGGAACCTTTGGATACTAAGATTTCCGACCTCTTACTTTCGTAGTTCTGAATCCCAGAATTGACTCTCACTATTTATTTGATTCAATTGATATCATAAATCAAATAAATGTCCGAATCAATTATTAATAAGTAAGGGTTACTTCATACCTATTGGTACCGGTTTGGACCGGTACCCAGAACCCAGATTTTGAGAAAAAAAATTTACAGTTTTTTTTATAGAATTATGGATTCTAAAAATCAAGTATCGACAGGCCTAGTCGTTTGCCTCTGCTTCTTGCGGGGCAAGAATTTGTCGAGTTAGATCAGCAGAATAAGAAATTTCAAGTCTTTTGTTGATCAGGCGACACCCGGATTTGAACTGGGGATAAAGGATTTGCAGTCCCCCGCCTTACCACTTGGCCATGCCGCCAAATCTGATCCAAAAAAAATGGATAATATTTTTATCCATCCATATTCTATTACTAATTTTTTTTGGATCTTGAATCCCATTGTACTTATCCCTTTTCAAAAATTAATCCCTATTTTTTATTGGATCCAGTTTAGATTATTCTCTTCGATTGATTGTATCTCAAAAGACACACTGCTTAAAAACTTCCCTTCTCCTTCTATTGAAAAGAGAAAAAATAGATTTCCGGTCACAGACCGAAAAATTCAGGGCAAATTGGAACCATTAACTATTTTTACTTTAGAATTAGTGAACGGTTCTTAAATTTGTATCTCAAATTGTGTTTCTTTAATGGTATAACAAAATCAAATTGATTTACGACTAATCAGTATCAATTATTTTCAATAATCAATCCTTTTCAATTTCAATTATAACAAAATATATGTGTATATGTAAACCCCAGAACAGAAATTGTTACACAGATACCGAATTGGGTCTTTCTCTTATGTACATATCCCTATAGAGAATTATCGTGCTTAAATTTTTCATTGAATATTTTGAATAGAAAATAGGAATTATGATATAGTGCGACCTGACTTCTGTTGCCACAAGTAAAATTACGATAAAAGATGCGATATGCGGATAGGTATATCGGCATGTACTTAATAAATACTACTCCTATTACTATTACGCAATTCAATCGTATTCTATCTATAAATTCTACTACCAAAAAGAATCCGCGAATTCTTTTTTGAACATTAAAGTGTGCTAAAAAAGGAAATTCTATACTGCTCCTGATTATTCTGTCTTTATCTCATTCATAAAGAGCAGATTTCATCCTGAATCCATTTATTTTTTTGGTACCCAATCTGATCGTAATATCATAATAATAGGTAGAAATTGGATCAATTTTTATATTCTATACAAGACTCCATAAGTGGAAGTGATAGAATTTTTTTTCCAGGAATGTTTTATCAATTCATTTCCATTTGTAC